CTTCAATATAATTACCAGGAGTAAGCGTTATAGCCTGTTTCCAATACTCAGCGGCTTGAGCGAACCAAGCCTCCGCCATTTCAGAATCTCCTTGTTGAATGGCCTGTTCTCCGCGGTCGGAATAGGCGGGTCAAGTCCCTCCCTGAGAACCGTACTTGAGAGTTTCCTACCTCATACGGCTCGACAACCAACTCTTTTGTTTTGGTGTACCAGTTTTTTAACTTTAACCTACTTTGAACTTTATATCTAATTGAATGTCTAATTGAATGAGATTTCTTATAGATATTTTGTTTTTCTTGGATTAAACAAAAGAGAGTAATTACATGAGTTTCAAACTTTCATTTTGATTTAATTAATATATTAATTAATATAATAAGTTTTATCTTTTCTCCTACCTTCAGAAAAAAAGGCATGTCCACTGTTATTAGATATTAGAATTTTCTGAAAGGTAACTATCCCGCTTTCATATAAAAATTTATATAGAATCTTTGAAAAAGACTTTTTCATACTTCATAAAAAAGAAAAAGACTTACTGTCTTTAGGATCTGATGCTACACCGCTGCTCAATACCTTAGGGGATTACTCTATTACATAAGTAGATTTCTAAGATTTATCTCATATCTCATATTATGATATAAATAAACAGCTCTTGTTGTATCGGTCCAAAACCTTTCCAATTGATCTTTACGGTGCTTCCTCTATCAATTAAATCTTTTTTTATCCATAGAGAAGTATTTAGGCATATCTAGTCTTCACTTCATATTTCGATCGATGAAGTTTATTTATTTGCTACAGCTGATAAAAAATCGTTTTGGACGATGCTTATGTAGAAAGCCCTTTTTTTGTGTTTCTAGTATTTCATTGACTAGCTGTTCGTTCTTTTTTTCTATAGTGGAGATAGTCGCACGTAATGACAGATCACAGCCATATTATTAAAAGCTTGTGGTAAAAAGGGGTTTCGTTCTAATGCCCGAAAATAATATTCTAAAGCTTTGGTATGTTCCCCATTACTTGTATGGATAAGGCCTATATTATAGAGTATATAACTTCGATCATAGGGGTCAATTTCTAGTCGCATAGCTTCATAATAATTCTGTAATGCTTCCGCATAATTTCCTTCAGATTGAGCCGACATCCGTTACGGTCGTCATTCGCTTTAACGAATTCTCCGTTTCAGAACCGTATGTGAGATTTTCATCTCATACGGCTCCTCCTTTAGGTGCATAATGAAAATAATATATGTAAAAATGTGATGTCATTATGAACTAAGCGGGGCTAATGTTTTTACAAGAAATCCCTAGCCAACCTTCTTGCAAAAGCTCTTTTCTTACTACCAAGTGGGTTCATGCTAGATAAAAATAAAAAAGGAAACTCTAAAAATTTCTTTGTTCTCAACGCCCCTAAATTTCCAGGAATTAGTCACTTCAACAGTCTTCAATGGTTATACGGGTATCCAAAGTACGAACGAGATGGATGTTTATTGTTCCAACCATGTTAATTAGTCCCAATCCCAACGAAGAAGAAGAAAGAAAGGGAATCATTTTGAAGAAAGTTTTTGTGTTGTTGATTTCTCGGCGTAGTGCTTCTTCCCCTATGCCTCCTATTCGTATATTGTATTAGTGTAGTAGGATTGATCTGTAATACGGGAACCATAGGTAAAAACCTTTTGCTCAATACTATAATTCACAATTGAAGCATCTAAGGCTGCATTAATCGTGGATACATGACAGAAGGGATTGTTTTTTTTATATTATAAACTTCACCTTCAAAAGCGTAGATTTTTTTTCAATACTCGTTTTTCTTTCTATTCCAATCCAAATCGACGAGAAAAAAAAAAAAATGATAATCAAATCACACCATCTCTGTAATAAGTAAATGCCTCTTTTTCTCCGGAAGTTGTCGGAATGACTCGTAATAATATATCGGCTACAATTGTAAAGGTTTTATCAATAAAATTTCCATTTATACGCGATCTTGGCATAGGTAGTAATCCACTCTCTAACTCTTTTTATTTCCTTTACCTTTTCTTTTGTGAGAAAATTTTCTCACAAACAAAGGAATTGTATAGTACGAACTAACATAAAAGCGGACTCATTAAAAAAAACCTTCTATCTACTTACAATTTTTCCGGTCAAAAAGGTATCTATTAACCATAATCTAAAAAACGATGAATAACTCGCTATTCACCCAGATACTCAGTCATAATCCTGATGTCGGAGAGATGGCCGAGTGGTTGAAGGCGTAACATTGGAACTGTTATGTAGACTTTTGTTTACCGAGGGTTCGAATCCCTCTCTTTCCGTACTTTCAACTAATTCACCAATCTTACGTGATTGACCCCAATGTATCAAATCCAATAAAAAAGAATAGATATAAAATCTACCTTGTTTTGATTTTGAAATAGATTCTCTATTCCCAATTTCTTTCATATGAAAAATGCTGGGAAGAGCAAACAAGGGATCCAAATCTCCCTACCAATCTATGATACATGAATAGGAAAAAGATTCCTCGACAAAATCCCTTACCTTGTGCCTTTTTATTTTTAATGGCAAAGGGGAGTTGTCCGAACTCTTGTTTTTAGTAATTTTTTTTACTTAAGTTAGGTTTATTAAGTCTGTCGAGAGTAATATTCTACGACAAGCAATTCATTTATTTTCAAACCGACGCATTTCCTATCTATTATTTGATTGACTAACCCTTCATATTGGAATGTGTGAAGAGTCAGATGGTTTGGCAATTCCTCAGGGGCAGATGAATCAAGAAGATTTTGAACCAAAGTTCTAGAGTTTTGTTCATCCTTCACTGTAATAATATCTCGGGGTTTGCAGCGATAACTTGGTATATCAACTATACGACCATTAACTAAAATATGTCCATGATTAACTAATTGGCGCGCTTGAGGAATAGTCAAAGCCATACCCAATCGAAAAAGGATGTTATCCAAACGCATTTCAAGTAATTGTAGTAAAACTTGACCTGTTGACCCCTTGGCTTTTCCGGCGATACGCACATATTTAAGTAATTGGCGTTCTGTAAGACCATAATGAAAACGCAATTTTTGTTTTTCTTCTAAACGAATACGATATTGAGATTTTTTTACGGAGCGTGATTGGTTTCTAAGATCGCTTCCTGCCTTAGGCCTTTTACTAGTTAGTCCCGGTAAAGCCCCCAGACGGCGTATTTTTTTAAAACGAGGCCCTCGGTAACGTGACATAAAGACTCCTTTTTTTTATTGAAATTGTACAAAACTAAATAAAATTAAAACTGAACTAAATGATAATGATAAATGACGTGAAATACACTCCAATAAACTATTGGAATACAAAGAGTAAGAAGATATATTCTCTCAATATACAGATTTTTTTTATTGTATATACAATATATATAAATCAAATAAATCACAAAAATTTTCCTTTATTTTCTTTATTTATTTTGCAAAGATCGAACTCTTTTAGCCAATATATATTCCTATATGGAAGTTTATATGACATAATATAAATGGAGTGGTAACTCTTGGAAAAAGGTCAAAGAAGTCTTTTCAATCTTCTTTGATTTTGAAAGTACATTAAAAATCATGTAAAAAAACGAAAAAATATGGAAAAGCCGGCTATCGGAATCGAACCGATGACCATCGCATTACAAATGCGATGCTCTAACCTCTGAGCTAAGCGGGCTCAAATAAAATAGCGCATGCATACAAATTCACTAAACTACTAGATCGTATCAATTAACTATTCTATTAATATTTTTCCTTATCTATTTAGAATTAATCATATTCTATATATTCTAGAACAGAATATAGCTCAAATAAATAGTGACTATCATTAAATAAATAAAACATAACCTTAATTAATAGAATATAGCAGTATATTGACTTTCGAATTTTGATTTCATTAGTTTCTAAATAAGAAAATCTTAATTAGATCAGAAATCTTTTTTTTTTTTTTTCTATCTATTTTTTTCTATCTATCTATTTCTATCTATTCTATATTTCTATCTATTCTATATAGTATAGAATAGTATAGAATTTTTAGAATTTCAAATTTACGAAGTAGACTTAGAATTTTTTCCATTGCACATTGTAGAATTCTAAGTTTCAATAATAATAATAAATTTCTTTTCATGAAAGTAAAAAAAAAGAATCGACCGTTCGACTATTTCTGAAAATTTAAGACAAAGATGAAAAAAAGAAGAACATATATATGTTATGTAATATATAACCATATTGAATTGCAAATACAAAAATGATAGAATCTTTATTGATTAGACTAAATCAATATGGATATGGATGGAGCTCAAAAAAATAAAAGAAGATAACAAAGACATAAAATAAGTATCTATAATGTAATGAATCCCAAGGTTTCGGCATAAGAAAAAAAGGAAAGACATCATAATGAGATCCTAAAAAAGGGGATATGGCGGAATTGGTAGACGCTACGGACTTAATTGGATTGAGCCTTGGTATGGAAACCTACTAAGTGATAACTTTCAAATTCAGAGAAACCCTGGAATTAACAATGGGCAATCCTGAGCCAAATCCTGGTTTACGCGAACAAACCGGAGTTTACAAAGCGCGAAAAAAGGGATAGGTGCAGAGACTCAATGGAAGCTGTTCTAACAAATGGAGTTCACTACCTTGTGTTGATAAAGGAATCCTTCGATCGAAACTTCAAATCAAAAAGGATGAAGGAGAAAAACCTATATTGTATAAATTTAGGTAACACAAAACGATCTCAAAAATGACGACCTTAATCTCGATTTCTATTTTTTTATAAACAAAATCGAAATGTTGTGAATCAATTCGAAGTTTAAGAAATTATATTTATTGATCAAATGATTCACTTCATAGTCTGATAGATCCTTGATGGAATTAATCGGACGAGAATAAAGATAGAGTCCCATTTTACATGTCAATACTGACAACAATGAAATTTATAGTAAGATGAAAATCCGTTGACTTTTAAAATCGTGAGGGTTCAAGTCCCTCTATCCCCAGCTCTACTCCCCGAAAAGGTTGACACCTTACCTTTTTTTCGTTATTATTTATTTGAATTATTTAGAATCTATATCATTTTTCATTTTCAAACTTAGAAAGTCTTCTTTTATTTATAAAATCCAAGAAATTCCCGGTCCACAACTTTTTGAATTTACTACTTTTGAGTTTCTTTTCATTGACATAGACCTAAGTCATATATTAAAATGATACTGATACTTCAGTAGATGATACTTCGGTAATGGTAGACATAGCTTAATTGCGGGGGACTGAAAATCCTTGTGTCACCATTCGGAAAAGCAAGATGATACTTCGGTAATGGTCGGCATAGCTTTTTTGCGGGGGGCTTAAAATCCTTGTGTCACCATTAGGAAATAGGAAAAGCAAGATGATACTTCAGTAGATGATACCTCAGTAATGGTGGACATAGCTTTTTTGCGGGGGACTTGAAATCCTTGTGCCACCATTCGTAAAACGAGGATGATCCTTCGCCGGGATAGCTCAGTTGGTAGAGCAGAGGACTGAAAATCCTCGTGTCACCAGTTCAAATCTGGTTCTTGGCATAGGATTTATTAATTTTGATAAGTTTCTATTCTTCAAATTAAACGTATCTTTAGTAAAAAAAGTGCAATTATCCCTTATCCCCTCTCTTTTTTTGTTCATGTTGTGGATCCAGCCGTTCAAAAAGAATGTATAATACTTGATACATAATACATATCCGAAAGGAAAGGTTAAATGAGTTCCGTTGAATCAAACAAGTAAAAAAAGGTCTATATGTATAGTATACTATAGTATCTATAGTTGAAGGGCAAAAATACCCCAAGATTCATTAGATACAATAGAAATAGAATTGTATCCCCCCCCCCCTTCATTTATTGCTTTCCGATCTTATTTATTCATTCCCAGTTATGTGACTAAAGTTGACTAAGTTATGTGCGCGATACAAAGTTCATAATGCAGAACTCTTTTGTTTAGTTCATCCTATTGGCTCGGCTTTTACGAAATAAAAAAAGTATCTTTCAATCAAGCTATCTCTAATAATATCAACGAGACCTCAACTGTTCTGTTTGTTTGATCTAAAAAAGAATCGAATTCCAAATATTCCGTGAAGGTCTGGAGTTCTAGAAGCTAAGGCTCATTTTTTATCATTCAATAAGCATCTTGTATTTCATAAAAATTGGGGGCAATATAATCCTTACGTAAAGGCCACCCTATCCAACTTTCGGGCATTAGGATCCGTTTCAGTCGTGGATGGCTATCATAAGTGATTCCTAACATATCATAAGATTCCCGTTCTTGAAAATCCGTACTTTTCCAAACCCAGAAAACGGATGGAATTCTAGGATTACTCCTGTGAGTAAATACTTTTATGCAGACTTCTTCCGCTTGATTAACACCATATTCTATTCTCGTAAGATGATACACGCTGGCTAAGAGGCCACCTGGTGCCACATCATAGGCACATTGCGAACGTAAATAATTGTAACCATATACATATAAAATTACAGCAATAGAATGCCAATCTTCGGGCTTTATTTGTAAAGTCTCTATTCCTTGATAATCGAAGCCCAACGATCTATGAACCAGCCCGCGTTTGGCTAGCCAAACGGACAAAGTGCCCTGCATCTTTTTTATTTCCCCCACACCTTTTTTATATAAAATTCAGTTTTTCACATTTACCATGAGTTCTAATTTATGAAGATTTTTTTCTGATTCTCTAAAAGCCTCCCTAATTCACTAATTCGTGGGACGATACTGGACTTTTGTATTTAAAAAATTTTTCAGTAGAGATCTCTGAAGTAGATGATGGTGGATAGAGTAATTCTTGATCATAATTTCCAATATGCGGACTGCGTACAACAAAAAACTTGTGATTGGTAGTAAAACACCGATTACCCTGTTGAGGTCTAATTCGATCCTTATAGATTTCTCTAGCTATTTTCTTACGAAGCTTTGTTATAGCGTCTATAACAGCCTCTGGTTTAGGTGGACAACCCGGCAAATAGACATCTACAGGAATTAGCTTATCAACTCCTCGAACAGTACTATAAGAATCGGTACTGAACATCCCCCCCGTAATTGTACACGCTCCCATAGCAATAACATACTTTGGTTCAGGCATTTGTTCATATAATCGCACTAAAGAAGGAGCCATTTTCATTGTTACTGTACCTGCTGTTAAAATAAGGTCCGCCTGTCTAGGACTCGATCTTGGTACTAACCCATAACGATCAAAGTCAAATCGGGAGCCTATTAATGAGGCAAATTCAATGAAACAACAACTGGTACCATAAAGAAGCGGCCATAGGCTGGAAAGTCTTGACCAATTTGAAAGATCATTTAACGTAGTTGAAATAACGGAATTTTTTGTTGTTCGATCAAGTACGGGAAACTTAATGGAATTCATAATTGTTTCAATGGTTTTTTTTACTTTTTTTTTTTTTTTTTTTTATTGTACAAGTATTCGGGAAACGAACTAAGACCACTCCAATGCTCCTTTTCGCCATGCATAAACTAAACCAAGAATTAGGATAAGCACGAAAATGAAAGCTTCTATAAAAGCAGATGCCCCCAGTACATCGAAACTCATTGCCCACGGATACAGAAAAACAGTTTCAACATCAAAAACAACAAAAACTAGAGCAAACATATAATAACGGATTCTAAATTGTAACCAAGCATCCCCGATCGGTTCTATACCTGATTCATAACTAGAAAGTTTCTCCGGCCCCTTCCTAATTGGAGATAAAACTCCGGAAATTAGAAATGCCAAAACAGGAATAGCACTTGATATTAGTAAAAATGCCCAGAAAATATCATATTCGTAAAGCAGAAACATAGACGAACTCCTATGAATGTGGAAAAAATACCCGCTTAGTCAATTCCAATCGGAGTGGATTGGGCAAGGGATATAGAACTCTTGAGTCAAAAAAAAAATTCAGGTTAATCGAATCATTTATTTTCGTTTGGTTGCTGTGGTAGACGTCTCATTTTAAGATTTATTGATTTCGTATTTTCAGTACACTTATTACTTAATAGTTCCATGTTTCTATTACTAATAGTTTCTAATATTAATAATATAATATTAATCTGATTAATAACTAGTAATTTTTTTTTATTTCTGTTTATGTTTAAAAAAACATTTTCGAAAAATCTCTTCGTTTTTAAAATGATGACGTATCAAAAAATCCAGTAAGACTTTACCATACTCATCTTACTTAGTATTAGATAGATTTAATTTTGGTTGAATTTAATTAGATTTCTGTTTTTATTTTTAAACAAGGCCGTGTCATAAAAAAAGTAACCAAGATTGGGTGGGGATACAAAAAAAGAAAGTCTTAGGAACTTTTTGATTGTAGCTAGTGAACGAGGAAAATTCATATAAAAAAATTACAACTATGAAAATTAATGAAGAAAAAAGTTGATTCTAAATTAAAAAAATTAGAAATAAGTATCTATCTAGATATATCGATAGATAGTGGTTGGCTCCATTGAAATAAAATTTAATTTTCCGTTTTATTCTGAACGATCCCCAGGACTTATGGTTTTTGGTATGGAAATTTTTTTTATGAACCGAGCAATTAAAAGTAACCTGTTATAAATAAAGAATACAATAAAAAGTAAAAAAAATTATCCAATTATTTTGATTTTAATGTGATTTATTAGAATGAATTTCTTAGTTAGGGCTATACGGACTCGAACCGTAGACCTGCTCGGTAAAAGAGTTCGAACTTATTATTATCAAAATGATTCGAACTCTTTCAAAGACCCAACATGCATTTTTTTTTGCATTGGGCTCTTTCATTAACTGATCTTTGGATCAGTTAGTCTACCATATTTTTTCTTAAAAAAAAGATAAGAAATGGTTCCAAGTACTCTGATTGATTATTTTTAAATTCTAATACAATACAGAAGAACTACCAAAGTGTTTCAAAAAAGGGTTCTCTTGACGTAGGTTTGCTTTTGGTCTAGATCAACTTAAGTTAAATATAGTCTCTAACATCCTGATTAAAAAATCAAACATGAAACTTGATACACCTTAAGGTTCATAGGACGAAAAGATTATTTTTGAGTTCCTTATACTCATTCTACCTAGCATTGAGTAGACTGGGTATTCACCCTATCAATATCTCAAATCAATGATGGGTTCTATTCATTCCCTACCTAACGGGGTACTTTAATAGGACCTAATGTCAGGCTGTTGTTCTCCTCTTTTTTCCTAAAAAAAAGTCATGGAGTAAGACATCGATTTCTTAATAAGATCAATCAATTAGTTTGATTGCGTGATGGACTCCTCTGAAAAACTTTGGCGCACGTGTAAACGAGGTGCTCTACCTAACTGAGCTATAGCCCTTGTGTTTGTGATACACATTTTATCTTATCATGTAGATAATTTCTTGTCAAGATTAATATTACATGATTGAACATTATATCTCTTTGATCTCGTTGTTTATTGGTATTGCTTAGAAATAATATTGGATTTATAATCCTATCGATGTGATAGGTATCCCCTTTCCTTCTCTTTACGATGATAAATAACCTACTTAACTCAGTGGTTAGAGTATTGCTTTCATACGGCAGGAGTCATTGGTTCAAATCCAATAGTAGGTATAACTTATTAGACACCATGATCAATGGTGTCTAATAAGTTTTTGTAACCAGCTTTTTTTATTTTATTGTTTTTCTCGCTTTTCGATCCTATTTTTTTTATACATTCTTTTTTTTTTTTTACACGTCAGCTAGTTACAAAATCAAATCGTATTGAGAGCCTCGACTCGTGTCCGAGCTCGTCTGAGAGCTAGATTAGCCTCAATTGTCTGTCTCTTACCTTCAGCTTTTCTCAAGTTAGCTTCTGCTATTTCAAGAGTTTGCTGAGCTTCTTGTGGATCAATGTCACTATTCTTCTCTGCATCATTTACTAAAATAGTGATTTCATTATTGCCTATTCTAGCAAAACCGCCCATCAGAGCCATCGTTAACCATTGGTTAGTAAGGCGTATTTTCAAAATACCTATATCAACAGCTGTGGCAATCGGCGCGTGGTTCGGTAATACACCAATTTGTCCACTATTAGTAGATAAAATGATTTCTTTTACTTCTGAATCCCAAACAATTCGATTCGGAGTCAGTACACAAAGATTTAAGGTCATTTCTTCAATTTACTCTCCATTTCTAAGTTTGTAGCCTTCGCAGTAGCTTCATCGATGTTACCCACTAAGTAAAAGGCCTGTTCAGGAAGAGAATCAAATTCTCCGGAAAGGATCAATTTAAACCCTCTAATTGTTTCCGCTAGACCAACATATTTTCCCGGAGAACCTGTAAATACTTCTGCTACGAAAAAGGGTTGTGATAAGAAACGCTCAATTTTTCGTGCTCTTGCTACGGTTAAGCGATCCTCTTCGGATAATTCGTCCAACCCCAGGATAGCTATAATGTCCTGAAGCTCCTTGTAACGTTGTAAAGTTTGCTTTACTTGTTGCGCAGTTTCATAATGTTCCTCGCCAACGATTCGAGGTTGTAGCATAGTTGACGTTGAATCTAAAGGATCTACCGCTGGATAGATACCTTTGGCAGCTAATCCTCTTGATAGTATGGTAGTCGCATCTAAATGTGCAAATGTGGTGGCAGGAGCGGGGTCAGTCAAATCATCTGCAGGTACATAAACTGCTTGAATAGAGGTTATGGACCCCTTTTTTGTAGAAGTAATTCTTTCTTGTAAAGTACCCATTTCGGTACTAAGGGTGGGTTGATAACCCACAGCAGAAGGCATTCTACCCAATAAGGCGGATACCTCGGATCCTGCTTGTACGAAACGGAAGATATTGTCGATAAATAGAAGTACGTCTTGCTCATTAACATCTCGGAAATATTCTGCCATAGTTAAGGCAGTCAGACCAACTCTCATACGAGCTCCTGGTGGTTCATTCATCTGACCATAGACTAGGGCCACTTTGGATTCCGCAAGATTTTGTTCATTAATGACTCCAGATTCTTTCATTTCCATGTAAAGATCATTTCCTTCACGAGTCCGTTCGCCTACTCCACCAAATACGGATACACCACCATGAGCTTTAGCAATGTTGTTGATCAATTCCATAATTAGTACTGTTTTACCCACGCCAGCCCCACCGAATAGTCCAATTTTTCCCCCACGACGATAAGGGGCCAAAAGATCTACTACTTTAATTCCTGTTTCAAAAATTGATAATTTTGTATCTAATTGTATAAAAGCAGGCGCGGATTTATGGATAGGAGATGTTGTGCGAGTATCGACAGGACCTAAATTATCAACGGGTTCCCCAAGCACGTTGAAAATTCGTCCTAGAGTCGCTCCGCCGACTGGAACACTTAGAGGATTTCCCATATCAACCACGTCCATTCCTCTCTTTAAACCCTCTGTCGCACTCATAGCTACAGCTCTAACTCGATTATTTCCTAATAATTGCTGTACTTCACAAGTCACATTAATTTCTTGACCAAGAGTATCTCGACCCTTAACCACCAGAGCATTGTAAATATTAGGCATTTTGCCCGGGGGAAAGGCTACATCCAGTACCGGACCAATGATTTGAGCGATACGTCCCAGGTTTTTTTTTTCACGTATCGAAACCTCTGGATCCGAAGTAGTAGGATTTGTTCTCATAATAAAAAAATATGTTAAATTTTGTTGCGAAATTTTTCGAATAAAGAAAAAATCTTCGATAGCAAATTCATCGGTTAATTCAATAAAAAATGGGAGTAAGCGCTCGATTTCGTTGGTACCACCCAAGCGGATTTGGTACCACCCAAGCGGATGTGGAATTCAATTTTTTACTTATTCAATGAAGGAATAGTCATTTTCAAGCTCAACTAACTGAAACCTAGTTTTAAAATAAAAAATATATGAATAAAAAATTTTTTTGCGGAAAGTCTTTGATTTATTTATCATAATAGAATAGGCAAGCCTTTGTTTTATCTTTTATCTTTTATCTTTTATCTAGCGAATTCTAAACGGAACTTTAGTTATGATTCATTATTTCGATCTCATTAGCCTTTTTTTTTCGTATTTTCATTTTAGCATATCCGGTTATGCGTCCCATTTATTCATCCCTTTAGCAACCCCCCCCCTCTTGTTTTTCATTTTCATGGATGAATTCCGCATATTGTCATATCTAGGATTTACATATACAACATATATTACTGTCAAGAGTGATTTTATTAATATTTTAATATTAAATATTTGGATTTATAAAAAGTCAAAGATTAAAAACTTGAAAAAGAAGTATTAGGTTGCGCTATACATATGAAAGAATATACAATAATGATGTATTTGGCGAATCAAATATCATGGTCTAATAAAGAATCATTCTGATTAGTTGATAATTTTGTGAAAGATTCCTGTGAAAAAGGTTAATTAAATCTATTCCTAATTTATGTCGAGTAGACCTTGTTGTTTTGTTTTATTGCAAGAATTCTAAATTCATGACTTGTAGGGAGGGACTTATGTCACCACAAACAGAGACTAAAG